CCGTAAAATAACATAAGTAATAAATGAGAGTGAAGAAATAGAATATGAAAGAAAATAAGAAATCCAGCAAAAAGAATCGAATTTAAAATGGAATTTGTACTGTATCTGAAATACATTCTACCTATTCCTCTACCCTCCAACTCCTCTAGATTTTTGTGGGTTTTTAACCAACTAACTTCTTCATATATTATGAAGAATTACCATTCTTTTTGAATGAAAAAAAGGGGGGGCGTAATAATAATAATCTAAATAAAAAAAAGAAAAGGAAACATAATCTAATTTTTTTACCATCTGGACAGACTATCTACAAAAATAGAGGTATATATCCATAAATCTAAATGAATAAGTATGTATCATGTTCTAGACTATTAAAGAATATGTATCCCAACCCATTCTTATGAATTGGAATGAATACCCATACATTAATCACGTGTCAGGAACCAGATTTGAACTGGTGACACGAGGATTTTCAGTCCTCTGCTCTACCAACTGAGCTATCCCGACTACTTTTTGCATTGTACATTATTCTACTGGAGGACCTACGTTTCTGTCAATTAAAGGGACTAAAAAAGGATTAAATCTTACATAGTCCCTGGAATTTCTTGGGTCTTAAAAAAAAGAAGACTTTGTTTGATTTTCTAAGTATAAGGGTAATGGTATGGACTGTGAATGATTCAATATCAATAATGGGGATTACTTGTCCATATATGTGGATTTGTGCGTGTCTCGTATCTCCCAAAAACTCATGTCCCTTCGGACCCATTTATTTTGTGAAATAGTAGAGTAAATGAGAAATGTAGCTTGAACCACCGATGAAAAAAGAGGAAAAAAATAGTTAGTGAAGTAAAATGCGCGCGTTTTTATTGGGGATAGAGGGACTTGAACCCTCACGATTTCTAAAGTCGACGGATTTTCCTCTTACTATAAATTTCATTGTTGCCGATATTGACATGTAGAACGGGACTCTCTCTTTATTCTCGTCCGATTAATCACTTTTTTCCAAATGATAAATCAGATTATGGAGTGAATGATTTGTTCACTGAATATCTGATTCTTCCTTCAACTTGGATTGGCATAGATTCACAATAACTCTTAATTTTTCCATAGAATTTTCGAATTTATATATATATATATATAAATTCTAGATTAAGGTCATGATTATGATTAATCATTTGATTTGATATGTCAGTATATATAATACGTATGTATTAGGTATATAAGGTAATCCTTCCTTTCTGTAATTTCGATAGAGGGATTCCCGTTACCAACACAAACAACTCCATTCGTTAGAACAGCTTCCATTGAGTCTCTGCACCTATCCTTTTTCGAAATTGAAAATTTATATATTTTATTATTTTATTTATATATAAATAAGAAAAATCTTTCTCAAAATAAGGATTTGGCTCAGGATTGCCCATTTTTAATTCCAGGGTTTCTCTGAATTTGGAAGTTACCACTTAGTAGGTTTCCATACCAAGGCTCAATCCAATCAAGTCCGTAGCGTCTACCAATTTCGCCATATCCCCCTTTGATTTCAGATTTGAGACCGGGATTTCGTTCGTTGTGTTATGATCCCACCCACTATCTTTTATGAACCGTCGAATTCATTAAATACTTCTTCCTCTATCGAAAAAGTATATACTTGCTTTTTTACCCATCTTCTCTCATTTCATCTCTATGGAATAAACTATATTTGTTTTTGATCGAATCAAAAATGATTTTATCATTGATGTATTCACAATTCAATATGGACAGATATATCTACATCTAATCTATATGTCCTCGCTTTTTGTATTTTGACAGCCCGGTTTATAATACTGGAACGATCGATACTTATTTTTTTCGTACTATCTTATCTTTTTTATGGTCTGAATGAAACCAGAAAGGTGTCTCATTATGATCTAGATTCCATCTTTATTCTATTCTTTCTTTAGTTTTATTTTATCTTTTTTTTTCTTAGGTAAATTCGAAATTCTATATTATATAATTATATAAAGAAAATAAAACTAAATGAAATATGCAAAATAATGATGAGAAAATGGATAAAAAAACGTAAATATAATATAAATAAATTGATATTGGATATTGATGTTAATGGTATAAATGATATGATAATTATATATCATATATATGATATATTATATATAATGGTATTATATAAACTAATAAAGTTATTAATATTATTAATATACTAAATAATTGTTAAAATGGATAATTATATAATTATATTAATAAAAAATATATACCAAAATTCTTATATATTAATAAGAATCTAATATAAATAAGAATCTAATATATTAAAAATATAGATATATTAATGGCTAATATATAAAAGCTAAGATCCTTATGGTTTACTTATTAAGTTCCTATGTACTATTTCTGTTTCTTTTACGTGAGCCCGCTTAGCTCAGAGGTTAGAGCATCGCATTTGTAATGCGATGGTCATCGGTTCGATTCCGATAGCTGGCTTTTTTCTATATTTCATTTTTGTTTAATTTTTTACATAATTGATAGATAATCTCTCGAAATATTGAAAAGACTCCTTCTTTTTTTTTTTTTTCAAATCTCGGGTCGCTTGTCTATTATGTCACGACAACTTTCAACTATGAATAAAAAAAACAGATTGAAGATATTAGATCTCTACAGAACAAATCATAAAACGTAGCTTTCTTTAACTTCTTATCCTATATATATATAATCTGAATATTATATTGATACAATTCTTTTACTACTTTCTGCTTTGTAGTACTTCAGTGGATTTAGCTTTGCTTTGTTTATTTTTTTATTTAGTTCAGTCTTAATTTATATATTTATTCTTTCAATATTGAAATTTCCATTTTAATAAATAAAGTAAATAAAGGAGTCTTTATGTCTCGTTACCGAGGACCTCGTTTCAAAAAAATACGCCGTCTGGGGGCTTTACCGGGACTAACTAGTAAAAGACCTAGATCCGGAAGTGATCTTAAAAACCAATTGCGTTCTGGGAAAAGATCACAATATCGTATTCGTCTAGAAGAAAAACAGAAATTGCGTTTTCATTATGGTCTGACAGAGCGACAATTACTTAGATATGTACATATCGCTGGAAAAGCAAAAGGATCAACCGGTCAGGTTTTACTACAACTACTTGAGATGCGTTTGGATAACATTATTTTTCGATTGGGTATGGCTTCGACCATTCCTGGAGCCAGGCAATTAGTTAATCATAGACATATTTTAGTTAATGGTCGTATAGTAGATATACCAAGTTATCGTTGCAAACCCCGAGATATTATTACTACGAAAGATAAACAAAGATCGAAAGCTCTGGTTCAAAATTATATGGCTTCGTCCTCCCGCGAGGAATTGCCAAAACATTTGACTGTTGACTCATCCCAATCTAAAGGATTAGTAAATCAAATAATAGATAGTAAATGGGTTGGTTTGAAAATTAATGAGTTGTTAGTCGTAGAATATTATTCCCGTCAGACTTGAACCTAACGAAAAAAGGGTTCGGATAATTTAGCCCCCTTCTTTCGCTAAAGTAAATAGATCTAAGGGCGAGCCTTGATCCGCATTTTTTCACGTATGACAAATGGATCGGAGGTAAGGTAAGATTGGAATTTCCAAACTTTTCGGTACCTATATTTTACGTACTACAGTAATTAGGAATAGAAAATCCCTATCAAATAAGGGCCTTAACTGTTGGAATAGGAATAATGGTATCAATTGTTATTTGATTTGATACATTGTGGTCGGTAGTGTTGGCAAATTAAATGAAGGTGCAAAACAAAAACGGAAAGAGAGGGATTCGAACCCTCGGTAAACAAAAAGCCTACATAGCAGTTCCAATGCTACGCCTTGAACCGCTCGGCCATCTTTCCGGCATAATCTTATTTATTATTGACCAGAAACCGAATGAATAGCGAGTTATTCATATTATTGCAGTACAGATAGGGCCCATCCATTCTAATAGAAATAAAAAACTGAAATTTTCAAAAAAGAAAAATATTATATTCCTTTCCTTTTTTTAAGTTCGAGAGTTAAAAAAATATTTTTTATTTCTGTTCTCCTTCTTCCAATTCTTCAAAAAGGAACAATTTGAGTAGAAAGTCCATATCTTTTTTTTAGAATTAGTCTGTTTTTATGTTATTTCGTACTGTGTAATTCCTTTGTCCGTGAGATCATTTTCCCGGGGGAAAATGAGAAGAATTATAGAATGGATTGCTAATTATGCCTAGATCTCGTATAAATGGAAATTTTATTGATAAGACCTTCTCAATTATAGCCAATATCTTATTACAAATAATTCCGACAACTTCAGGAGAAAAAGAGGCATTTACCTATTACAGAGATGGTGCGATTTGATTCTTTTTTCTTGTTTTTTTAAGTCCTTAGTCTAAAGAGACGTGATTCAAGATCGAAAAACAAAATTATTGAAATAAAGCTACGCTTCGTGAAGGTGAAGTTTGGGGAGATAGAACAATTCCTTCTGTCGTGTATCCTCGATTGATGCAACCTCAGATGCTTTAATTGTCGATTTTAGTATTGAGCGAAAGGTTACACCCATGGGTTCTGTATTGCGATTGCGTGCGGTCCAGTCCCGCTTACTATACGCTTACTATACTAGTACCAATGGGCAGCATAGGGGAAGAAGCACTACACCCAGGAATCAACAACATGAAAACTTTGTTATAAATTACCCCTTTTCCTCATAGATATCGGGACTAATAAGAATGGTTGGGACAACAAACATCCATCTCGTTCGTACTTTGGATACCCGTATAGCCATCGAAGATCGTTGAAGTGACTAATTCCTGGAAAAATAAGGGGTGTTGAGAACAAAAAAATTGTTGGAGTTACCATTTCTATCTAGCACTAATAGGATTGGTGTTAAAAAAAACAAAAGCTCTTGCAGGAAGGCTGACTAGAAATTTCTTGTAAAGATACTAGCCCCTGTCAGTTCATTATGGGAATATTTCCATAGATTACATTATTCACCTTAGAGTACTATGCACAGA